GGAGATCAAAGGATTAGTTTCAAAGGGGTCTTCAGGCTGAAGGCTTTCGGGGGCAGGTGCGGGTGGCTGTACACTACCTTCCGAGCTTGATGCGCCTGATGGGGACGGAAGAGGAAGAGGTTGACCCAGAACACCTAATAAGCCAAAAAAGGAGAAAATCAAGGCTATTACGAATCGGCTCTTCCTTCTGTCAGAGATTAGCACGTTGAGTTTATCACCCATAGGCCAATTAGCCGGAATTAGTGAAGAACAAGAAGAAGCTCTTGCCACTGTCGGCATAACTGCTGTTGGTGGTAAGGCTTAAAGAAGCGAGTGACTGAAGTCAAGGTATTATCGAAGTCACTTCCGACAATCATTCTTTTTGAGTTGATGGATCTTTAAAGAGAACCAATAGTGATGACCAGACCAAGTCCACTCTTTTTCTTTTGCCTCTGAGTCATTGATACCGAGAAGAAGCTCTTCTTTCTGTGGTTCGGGTTCGCCTTTCCCTGTCGAAGGTGATATTGCTTTGGTCATCCCCCACGCGCCTTTTATATGAAATTCAGCCGCCTTATTTCATTCAAGTCTGCGGGTAGAAGAGATTGAAATGATCTCAAAAAAAGTTGCTCTCACCTCGACCCTTCTTCTAAATTAAATGCGGTTTTCCAACAATGTAATGTAAAGTACACCTAAGGGATATAACTCAAATGGATTAAATAAGAAGACTTTCTTCTTCCTCTCGTCGACTGGTCACTCATGCTTGAAAAAAAAAGAATAAGCGATTCCATTGAATCTGTTAGAGTAAGGCTAGAAGAGAGTAGCTCATGCCCGGCAAAGGTAGAATATCAAAGTCTGTTTCCTGGTTCAAGCTTATGTGACCAAGAAAGAAAGATTTTTCACCAAACAAAAAAAGGTAGCGAAATCACCTCCATTCTCGATTTCTATTTCGACAGAGGGAGGTATCATAATAGAGTAAAAATCACGATTAGAGGAAGTCCGGATAAAAGGAAGAATCCAATCCGCAGCTAGTCTTGGGATCAAGGCTTTTTTCCTTTGCTGAATCAGGAATAGCCGACTCCAGGTAAATGCTTTTCCCAGCTGAAAGGCGATGACTAGTAGATTCGGGGGTACCTATAAAGCGAACAAATGTTCCCATGGTCATGATTGTTGACTAAACAGCCCTTTCTCTGATTCCCCTTGCCGACTCTGAACTAACTCATGCTTGAATGTGAACAACCGATAGCACGGAAAGCAGCATTCTACTAATTGGATTACCTTCTTCCCTGGATTATAGATAGTAGGAATTTCTCTCTCGAACCCGCAAACCTTTGGGCGCTGAACCCGAGAAAAGCGAATGTTCAAAGCTTTCAGCGGGCGTCAGTCGTCTTCTTGCTGTTGTTGAATATGAAGTTGTGATCAGCTTAGCAGTAAAGAGCTCTTGTTTAGCGAGAGTCGTATTCGGATTCATTCCGCTTGAGCGGCCTTCTCTTCTCTATGTGAGTTACGGCAAAGGTAGTTCGGTAAGCCTCGTCATCTAGTATGACCAAAGCATTAGCCCAGTCTCTATCCTTAGGCTAAGGGCGCATAGACTGGACTTAGTGAGGTGAGGTAGTGACGGATGATGAAACCGTACCTTCTAACTTTCGGACTTTGAAGCTGGCTTGACTTCTTGACTTAGAGCTTTCACATGGCAATCGTTGATGGAAAAAAGAGTGAGAAAAATCGAAAATAATTCAGTAGTTGACAGAGGTAGAATCGGCATCTGTCTCGCCTGCTGGAAAGCTTGACTTGGCTATTGAAATCAGCAGCAACAAATCAACTTAATCAACATGTTGAAGAATCCGTTCTTGGAAGAAGTCCTCACTGACCTTATAGATTGTAAAATATCTGACTTCAGATGCGCGGATTATGTAGCAAATGCCGCACGCTAATGCGTAAGCCATTGCAGTGCCTTTCAGCAGGACATAAAAAAAGTACTACTTATAAAGTGTACACCTCCTCCGCACGTATAAGAGAAAGGGGCTGGTACACAGTTGTTGTTCTAACGACTACAAGTATAGTCCAGCATTATAGGGAGGGGCGCTAAAGCACAAAAAGGAAGTGAAGTAGATTAGTCTTCCTTTGCCTGAGACTATATGTGAAGTTATGTTGGAGTCAAATCTGCATGGGGATGGGAGTCAAATCAATGTTAGGGGAAGGTAAAATCAGTAGTTGATTGGGCCCTGAATGCAATTATCCTCGCGGTTCCCTGTAAATGTTCTACACTCTACTTGGCTCGCGACAAGAGAAAGATGGGATGATGAAAGAAATGAAATCAAACCCGTGAAGAGCGGTCACCAAAGCGGAGAAGACCCTTTATCAAAAAACCTGTGCGCTTAAGAAAAGGAAGGGCTCTTTAGCTTGCTCCGAAAGAGGAATCCTGATCCTTCTTCTCATAAACCTCCCTGCTGTGCCCCTCAATCCCATATCTACTACTTAGTCAAGTCCTTAACTACTTCTATATCTTAGTTGAAGCCTTCTCTCTGATCTACTTTTTATAGTATGCATTTCCGGGTATATAAAGCTAAGAAAGGATTCTAACCAAGATGCGGCGGAACTGGACGAGCCACGTCATTTGAATCTTCACAGGCCCAACACAACGGAAAAGGGAATAAGGGACGTATTAAACTTGAGAAAGCAGATAGGCGCTACGCCCTGGAACCAATCAACCTGCTTCGACCGATAGAGCTAAACCCAACTAAGGGCATTAACTCATAACTCCAACTGCTAAGCTACTATCTCTTTAACCCTTACTCGAGACCTCTTTCTCTCGGGCTTCCCTTACTTGTGGCATAATTCAATACCTTAACTCACTCCTTAACCGTTCAGGCCTATCGACTAGATATGCCCTCACTTCCCTTCGAGAGCAATCAATGGGTCAGTTAACGCAGTAAGAAAGTACTCCCTTCGGGTTAGCTTAGAAATAACTCCAACTCCTGATTGAAGAACTGCATTAACATCTTAACTCTTAACTAACTTAGCTCGATAACAACCCTTACCTTAGGCTCTTGTTGAAAGTACAGAGTCCGAGGAAAAACCCTTAAGCATCGCTTCCTTCTTAACTTGTTGAATTAACTCACTTAACAACCAATTACGTAACTCTCTCTTACCCGGTTACGAACCTAACTAAACTAATGCTTGTTCGATCGTGTCCCTTGAGGTATGAGTCAGTTAGCGGGAGAGAACTCCTTAACTCAATAGCTCATTAGCTACCCTTGCTTGTGGCCTATTAGAGTCAAGACTTCTACTTTATGATATTTTTCCGTGAGTTCAACAACAAACAAAGCAGTTACAGCTGGTGAAACAACAGGAAAGGACAGAGACTCTATACCGTGCTTGTGACGCTAATCATTAAAGGTTGCATTCCTTCTCTATTCTATTAGCTACTGAAGGCTATCTAAGGAATTAACCTTAATTACCGTTCCTTTCGTGCTTCTTTCGAGGAAGCACTTCACTCTCCTTCTTTCACTAATAGAGCTATACGGAGTCCATTAAGAGTCAGTTAACGGGGAAGTAGTTATTAACAAACAACTCGTAACTACTCTATTGCTTACCCAACTCATGCAATAATAGTCTTCTCGGAGTTCGTGACCTAAGAGAATAGGCAACATCAACTTCAAGCTTTGCTTCTTTCCCAACGGGGTAGCTCCTATCGGTGACATCCTCAACAACTCCAACAACATTCACTCTCCTTTCCAATTCAGTTAAAGCAGGAGTGAAAACTACAGCTGAAACTGGCTTAGAAATAGGTGCTGCTCTTCGCTCTCCAACTGCCTTAAGACAAGACCGGTGATAGGATTCATTTAAAGAAGAAAGCTCGGGAGTCAGTTCACGTCTTTGTTCTCTTCCCCTATCCCTCTTAGTTAGGGGGGGTCGAGCTTAGCTCATGAGATCAACTCATCTTTTAACAACAAGGGCAAGAACTCTATTAGTTGCTATTTGACTCACTTACCTTGTGACAGATCTAGGATTCTCTCGTTCGGGCTTAGTCCGTAACTCTATTCTTAACTCCTATCAAGTATTAACTCATACATAGCTCGGGAGAGAACTCTATACCTTACTTGCTTGGGACCGATCTTGTCTTCTCCCTACTTTCTTTTAGGGCTAGCTCCCGCTCGTTACTAACTCATACTCTTTCTTTCATACCTTACTTGTGCCTATAACTTAAGAAGCAGGTTAAACAACACTAACTCGATTAACTCTTTCCCTACAACCGTACTTGTGACACTAATTAACTTACTTAAGACCCTATAAGCACCATCCGACTTCCCCTATTAGATGAGAGGGCTCTGGGAGAAAGCTATGAGTCTTGACTTGGTACGAAGGGATCGATCAAATCAATACTTTTTGATAGTCTTGACAGAAGGGCTAATGTTATCGTAATCGATTACCCAGCACGAGGTTGAACTAGACCCCGCACAGCGAGGAACGAAGTAACTCGACCAACGGGAGAGGAACAGAGGCCGAACCCAGTGCAAGGAGGGAAAGAACTATTACTAGAACGACCTACTCCCCCGCTTACAAGCTAGCCAGATTCCGTCTTCTTCTAAACCTTTTCTCTATCTCCCACTTCTTTTCCATTGAGGACGGCAACTCCTTACCTTACTAAGGCATACTGTCACAAGTACGGGTTTCAAGACGAACTTACAGGAGAATCCAATCCAATTAAGTAGCGAAAGACCAAGAGACATTGCAGGCTTATATATCAAAAAGGGGTATAAAAAGCCTAAAACAGCGTAAAAAATGGCTGTTTTACCTTATTTTGGGCCTATTTTTTGGGTTTTTATAGTTGGTTTTGAACTGTTCCGTGACATCTCAGTTTACTGGTCGGAATTCACTTCTCGAAAGCAGAGAATAGATTAGACTAGCGGATCGCTTTCTTTAGTCCGAGTTGATCGAGCCAACGCGTTGTTGGTCTTGTTGGAGCGCTGCGTCTCTTTTATGGTTGGTTTGGCCGAGGGTATTAGCGGTTCAAATGCTTAACACAAGATAGCTAAACTCTCTTATTTCGGGAAATCAAATTCTTCTTTAAGTCGTAAGTAAGCCTACCGGAGGGGCTAATGCACACCAAACCTCGGTTGGAAGAGTTATTGAGGAACTCGCTTCGCCCCTACTTCTTTCCACGAGAAAAGGAGCGGGTTCTTTCTGAAAAGCATTAGCACCGGGTCTGTGTCTGGACTTCATGTGTGGGGTACGGAAATGGAATAACAGGGGGATTCGATGGCCCTGCTTCCTCCAACAAATATCATAGTTAAGGCATCGCTTGCTATTCAAAGAGAAGGGTATTTTTGGTTATACCACATGAAACTCCTAAGCATCGGATGCTGGCTTTCTCACTCTAACAATTTGGAAGGCGTTCTTGCTCTCTGAAAGACCTATTAAGTAAGAAGGGAGATGCTTTAGAGAAGTAGTTTCGTTTCCAATAAAAGGTTTACTTAGAAAGGGAAGTTTAAATAGGGACTTTTGCCCTAACTTCTATTCCGGGCGAACTGAAAACTGCTGACGCAACATCGTCAATAGCTCTACATCGGCCTTTTCTTTACCAGCCTTATCTTAGCTACGGGGCCTTGCTACGAAGGCTTCTTATCTTCTTACTTAATAGGTCGGATGAGGAAACTTTCTTATCACTTCCGACTTGTACTCTAAAAGGCGAAACTTAGTTCCGAAACTCTGAAACGTTCTTATCATTCTTTCGCGTTATTAAGATCATATCAGAAGACCCGGATGGGGAAACCTATCCATCAACCGCTTCCACATCATATCTTCTAAATTAAATGGCGAATCTTATCTTAGTTCCGACTTGGACTTGGACGAGGATTCCTTCTTCTATGGAGGAGATGTATTACTCCGACTAAAACGAATGCATTACTTTCTTGACTAAGACATGACACTTGTATCATGGAAACTGCCTTAGATGCAGGGACGAATGGTCCAATTACTCCTTAACACGGATATGACCGCGAAATTCATTCCCTTAACTCAAATCAAAGTAGGAGTGAATTGAAATGGAAAATGGTTTCAAGTAAAAAAGAAAAGTCAAGCAGGAAAGTCATCAGTCCCCCCGCTCATCTTCTATGCCTATTAATAAGGTAATAAGTTTAGCCTGTCTGGGCTAAGTCCCAATAGCAAGGTCAACCAAACCAAGTTACCCCAGCCACCCAAGTGTTTCCAATAGCGCCGACAAGAAAGTAAAGTAAGCCTTTCCTTCTCCGGATTGAACCAGCAACATCAATCAAACCTTCAATAAGGAAAGGGGGAAGCTATAGTACTTTCGTCTTTCTTCTTCTTTGGCAAATTAGTGTTTTCTTTCGTACGAGAGTCTTCTTCTTGGAACTGCTGTGGAGGGTTATCTTCCCTACTAACAAGGATCCCCGCTTACTGTGGAAAGTCTGTCTTTGCTCCTTCTTTCTCTCCCGCACTGCTTTCTGTTATTGGTAAATAGTCTTCCCCACTGTCTATAATTTCTTTATAGGATATCCGTCAGTCGTCTATCTCTGCCTTTCTCGTAAAGAAAGAGATTAAGCGCACTAACATGAAAGTTTATGGTTGGAAGGGCCATAGTCTACTTCAGTCTGTGTTACCGTTGTCTTCCGCTTTCCAGCTCTGAAAGCAAGGAGTATAGTATCGAACCGGCCAGCACGCACTATCGGATCAGCCCCTTCCTTTCTCTTGGAACCGAGAAACTTTCACTTGAGCGGGAACTGGGAAGGTTGTCAGACAACTCTCCGAACTCTTACTTTTCTATCTCGTGTGCAAGATATAGTGTATGACCTGCAACTGGGTACACTAGAAGTTTTCTTTCATCCTTTGGGAATCAAGTCATTCAATGAATGAAAAGTGAAAAACCTGTAGATAAATGCTTTATACAGATGACGATAAGACTTTCCAATCAGTAGCTGGGCTAGGGCTTATTCTGATTCACTTGCTATGGCATTCGTAGCATCAATTCCTTGCATCCCTCCTATTAATAAGGTAATAAGGCTCTGCCTTTCGAGTTTTCAGCGGTTTATGCCTTGAAGTACGAGGGCTGCCCGTCGATTATTGTGGGATGCAGAGGACTGTCCTCGCACGTGTAAGATTAGATCGGGGTTCACTCCCTCAAATAGGGAGTACTACTCCTTTACAATAATTCTCCTTATAGTTGAAGTATCTAACCTATCTAAACGCAAGCATGCACGAGTCAAAGGAGGCAATTCAGAATGAAAGACATGCAAACCAGAAAGGGAGGAGCCGGCTATAGAATCCGCAGAAGAGTTTGCTTCTCTTTAAATATGGTTCACGCCTATACCAGAGTAAACCCCAGACGAAATTTCGTCAGGAAAAGGGTGGAAGAGAATACCACATTGTCGCTGCAAGTGCTTGAGAATGAGTTCACGTTGTTCTTGTTACAGTAAGTACTGCACTTGAATTAGCTCTTTTAGCAATAGAAGTTCTTGGTGGAATCTCCTTTGCTATTCTTGGTAAACTATCTGTAGAAGATGTTGATGCAATATTAAGTGCATGTGTTCTCGAAAGCACTCCCGGGAGAGAGTGGGTTTTTTCTGGACTTTAGGTCATCTTGTGACCTCTACTTTGATTTATGCGATTTATGCCGCATGTAAGGCGTAAAGATGGCAAGGAGTTCTTTCCTAAAGGAGTATTTAACGCTTCTCCAACCCTCCGAAGACACGATCAATAGGGCGCTAATCTAATGCAGTGAAGGAGGCTTACTTAAATGATATCCTGCCTTAGCTGCTTTATCCTTCCTTCAACCTCCCCAGAAAGAGTCCATTCATTGTTGTCTTGGGGAACCTGAAATGGAATCGGTTCAAGAACCAACCACAGAAAGAACTTCTTTTCCACCTTTTTTTTGAGATTTCTCGTATTTTAAGAGCTTAACTGAAGGGAAGTGACTCTACTCCAAAGTTGTCTGGGCTGGGTACCTCAACCCAATAGTTCGCTAGGGCGGTGCTCAGATCAACACAAATAAAAGAAGAAAAAACCCGTATGCCGTGTAACTGGCTTGCTTCTTCGACCAAAAGAAGGTCTTATTTGAGTTCAAAGCGAGGAGCCACAGAAGATGCTTTTTGCCCAACAGCCACTTTGGTCATTAAAAAGTTTCATTCATTATTATATATAATTACAATTAGTATGCCCAAGCCCGACGAGGAGAGAATAAGGGGTCAAAGACAGAGGGTCTCAGAGAAATTCAACTAGTAACACACTTTCCAAATCTCAATCTATGATTTAATGAACACAGTTCCTCTCCTGCTGCTTATTGACGAGTGATTAGCTTGGCATTCTCTAAAGAAAGAGGGACCTTCTCTGGTCACTGACACCATCTTTCTTCGATTGAGCCCCCCTTGTATGCCCTACCCCTCCGCCGAGGGAAGAGGAAGAAAAAGTACTCCAACTACAAAATGTTTAAAACTTACTTGCCCGGCACACAGCTCTATGCTTCGCATACCTCGTAAGAAAGTATCCAGACTCTCTCTCATCAGTTTGAGATTCCAAGGCCAAGCGCTAGCGCCCAGGCTTACGAGCAAGGTCTTTAAAGAATTGGTGGGCTCTTATTTGCCAGATAAGAAGATCTTTTGCCAATTCTAACAATCTCACTCACCTCCTGATTCAATAGATACTGATTCTAGAGCAAGTTATATCCGTATCCAAGACTACATAAGTCATTTTCAACAACAGGGTATAGGAAAAGAGCTAGGAAAGAAGGCGGCATAAACTCTCATTTCTTGTCCTCTTTTCCCCGGTCGCCTGCTCTATGGTATGTAAACCAACTGCCTTATTATATTCCTTCCTATGAAAGAACTCAAGCTTAAGCAAGTCCAGTCCACCTCTATTTAGCTCTCTCTTATAGCGTATAGCACCACTTTCTCCTATCAAGACTTTCTCTCCTTTAAAAAGCCCTTTTCTAAAGGCAAAAGGCCTTAATCATCAGACAGAAAGACCCGATAAAGACAAGAAAAAGGCGTTGAGCAAGGAAATGAAGGCAAAGAAGAGGACAGATCCTTAAGAGCTAGCATCACCGGCACCAGCAGCAAGGGCGAGAGCAGGATTCATTGCTGGCACACCATCCCTCCATTCATGACATACCATAGCGCAAGAAGCACATGCATGAAAAATGGAATCATAATTCCCGGGGCATGATAAAGAAAGTAAGACTGGGGAAGAGACATATAAAGAAAACTGACAACAGATAGCGGGAAGAAAAGAGAAGCTCCAATGAATGGACATTAGAATAAGAAAAGAATACGCGGGCTTTCCCGCTTGAGAAGAAGTACCGCTCGTTGGACTGAAGGGAATGCTTGAAAGCGGCTTGCTACTATTACTTTACTAATACTAAAGTATAAGTATAGCTACTATATTTATATTATATATAATAAAAGAATATAAGACAGACTGGCTTTCTGAAGAAAAGGAATGGGTTTGGCTATTGACCAACAACCGGAATGTTAGAAATTAATGAAATGAATCTTTGCCCGTTGAAAACTAGTATTCATAAAAGAATTCACTCTTGCCGGGCTAACAAAGGGACATTGCTCTAATATGTCTTACCACCCCCTAACCTCTCCCTATCGGGAGTTTCCTCGGGTGAAGCTGTTCTTGCTTTGAACAAACTTCATCAGATATTAATTTCTCACTGCTAGCAATCCAGGTTAATAAAGTTAATAAAGTATAGTATGCGCCCATTAATTAATATAGTAAAGTATGCCTTTCTTCGCCCTGCCAGTTAACGAATGAGCAAGCAAAAAGTGGGCAAACTGTTATAGAATCAGCAACGAGGCCTCATCTCGTGTCTAATAGCAATTCCTGGCTTTATCGAACCAGTCACTTCTCCAGCCTTTCAGCTCTCTAAACAGTATATACGTATTCCCCAACAGTATATAGGTATTTCCTTGAAAGGGCTAATCTCCCCGTCATGCCTGTAGCTTTCGAGCGAGTTCGAGCAAGTGAGAGAAGTATTTTTACATAAATTCCTTTTATTTTAGTGGTCTTCTCAATAGTAGCAAGCAGGAAGAGTTCCAGTCGTGGTGAATTCCCAAAAAGAATGAATCTGATGTAGGCCGGTTGTCCACTTTAATGAATAGGGAACTTGCCATTCCCGCATCTTATTATTTCTTTTTTCCTCAATCTAATCCTGTTTACGGTCTTTTCTTGCAGTTCGCGATCGCCTAGATAGCTTCACCCCTGCCATACCATATGTAAAGAAATTGTTTCGGTATCCATCAAAAGCCCGCAATCAAGGGCCTTCGTTTTATCCTTCCTACTTCCGACGGTATCTTTCCCTATCCGTTCCTTTCTTACTGTTAGTGGTAATCGTTCATCTTGTAGTACTTCATTCACAGTCCCCGAGCCGTCTGAGTAGAGGTAAATAGGGCGCTTCCTCTCCCGATCGGGGTGGGAGAAAGAATAAAGCAAAGAGATTCACATGTTGGTTCACCAAGAAATAAAAAAGAGGTATTGGCTGGCTAGCGGGCGGCTTACTCTACGCCAAGGGCGAAGGGCGGGCTCCTCTTCGTTCCGATCTAAAATAGCCGTACCGTAGGAGAGAAGAAAAGAGGATTATGAAAGGCAGTTTAACCAAGTGAGGTCGGAATAGCATTGGATGAGAAAGCCTCTTTATCCGTATGAGAAAACTGCTCATGATGCGAAGTTTTCTGGATAGCAGGGTCATCCTCCTAGGCTACTACTTTTCCCGGTTCTTCGGAAAGGAAAAGAATGAAGTCGGAGCTTTTCAAAGAAATGATGTAAATGGATGTCCACAGACTCCTAGGCTAGAAGGTGAATGGTATGGTTTGCTCACCCTGAAGAAAACTCGTATAGAAACAAAGGGCTTGCTTCCGCATAAGATAAGAATGGTCTGGTGTCTATAAGGCTGAAAAACTATACAAAACTTTCACAATCCAAGGGTCTGCAAGAAAAAAATTTTCCTTTAGTGACAGTATAAATTTGTCTAAAAGAAAAGGTCAATGGTTAAAGTTCCGAGTAGAACTCCTAGTCCATAGTCGAAGCCCAACATGACTCTTTGACAGTTCAGCTCAGTCCAATATTCCTCCTCTTTAGAGTTGGAGACGAGTGGCTTCCACACTCCTCCCTTTTTGGGTCTATCGCTTTGCCTGAACCAAATTCTTTGAATGGTTGTCGTCCCACTATTTCTTTCCTATACTTCTTTTATTTTTCTTTTGTTGGCAGTGCGGAGCCCGCTCATTGGGATTCTCGCCTTCTACTGTTAAGATTCAACGTTTTTGCAGAGTTTCTTGAGTAACTTTGAAGTAATCAATTACGTCAGCTCGACTTGCTAAAGCATATGTGGAAATAAACCTTGATCTGTGACGTTCCGGCTAACGTTGCATCGGGCAGGAACTGATGGCCTGGAATCCTCCAACTCTGAACACGCACTTCCTTTCCTCATGCATCCGTATCCACCAAATGCATTCCTCTTTCGTAGAATTTAGTTCGTCTATTTCAATATCCCCTGTATTCGTCTTATCCATTCACCTTATTTCGTCTATGGCTGGCCATACCCAACAATCTCAAGAGCCTGTCCCGCGAGACAGCTGACAGGTCATGCGGTATTTTAACTTCCGATCCAATTAGAAGAACAAAGTAGCTCGACTGGTAAGGAAAGGTACCCGAAGGAGTGTACTCGGACTCCCTTTTTTTTTCTTGAGAAATACCTCCTGAACTCTTTCGCTTGAGAGATAGACCAACCTCTCGTAAACCTCAAACTTGGGGGCGCGAGAAACATAAAAAAACTAAGAATCGCGTTGGACTATATCTTTTTGAGCTCCAACCATTTCGTTGAAGCGTCACACTTCGCCCTGGAATTTCAACATCAAGCGCATGCACTGACCTGTCGTCGCCTTATACACCTATTCTATCGCAACTATCAATCACCTTTCTTTGCTGGGGGCAGGTTCTGACCACACGATGTACCAAGAAGACATCACCTATAGACTTATTCGTCTCCTTTTATGGGTATAGGGGCATTCACGAAAAAGCATTCCTTATGTTCATTCTATATGTAAACAACAAATGCAATCAAAAACCACTCACCCCGCAGAGCACCAAGACGCATGGATTGCCAATTCTTATTAATCATAGCAGTCATCACCAGCTTCGGCCCTTTCCCTTTCTCGGATTTCAACAGATCTCGCCTTTCTTTTGACGCCTGCCTTGTGTTGCTAGGAAATGCCTCTAAGCCTTTTTCGAGGCTTTCACCCGCACGCACTAGCACTAGTATATATATGGTGATATCAAACTCGAAAGCCCGAACACAAGCATACCTTCTTATTATGAAAAGGGGAAAGGGGCTAAAACCAAAGCGAGCTGACAACTGCGAGACTAGGAGAATAGGAAAGACTTGGTATATAATCCGTGCCTTCGTTCCGGCTATAGTCCCATTAGCAAGCGAGTAGGGGAACCGTTCCTTCCGTTCAGTAAGGGAATACAAGCATTACGGGGATTTTTTAAAAAGGAATATGAATATG